TGTACTGATTCTTGAATACCTACTATGGTAGAATATTCATGTGGTATTTTCTCAGATTTTGCACGTGTAATACATGTTCCGTCTATTTCTCCAAGCAAAGCTCTTCGCATCGCAATGCCTATTGTGTCGGCTTGACCTTTCATAAGTGGAGACAGAATAAAACGTCCATAATAAAGACGCTTACTGTCTGTTCTTGATTCAACACACTTCCACTGTAGTGTCCGAGTAGATACTTTTACTTTCTCTCGAACCATAATAATATTGTTTGATCAGATCATTGAATCATTTATTTCTCTTGAAATCTTTTCAGTCTTTATTTCTATTTTTACACACGTCTTTTTTTAGGAGGTCTACAACCATTATGTGGCATAGGGGTTACATCCCGTACGAAACTTAATAGTATACCACTTCTACGAATAGCTCGTAATGCCGCATCTCTTCCGAGCCCAGGGCCTTTTATCATAACTTCGGCTCGTTGCATACCTTGATCCACTACTGCTCGAATAGCATTTCCCGCTGTGGTTTGAGCAGCAAAAGGCGTCCCTCGTCTTGTACCTCGGAATCCACAAGTACCGGCGGAGGACCAAGAAATCACCCGACCCCGTACATCTGTAACAGTCACAATGGTATTGTTGAAACTTGCTTGAACATGAATAACTCCCTTTGGTATTCTACGTGCATTTTTACGTGAACCACTGCGTACATTCTTACGCGACCCAACTCTTGGTATAGGCTTTGCCATATTTTATCATTTCATAAAGATAAGTCAGAGATATATGGATATATCCATTTCATGTCAAAACAAAACGGATTCTTTTTTATTTGTTTATTGGTTCCTTTATGGAAGTCCCTTTTAGTTTTAGAAAAATTATCCTTGTCTTTGTTTATGTCTTGGGTTGGAACAAATTACTATAATTCGTCCCCTCCTACGGATTAGTCGACACTTTTCACAAATTTTACGAACAGAAGCTCTTATTTTCATAGTTGTTATTCCTTAACTTAATTCCGAATTTCCTTATTGGAAGAAAATAAGTTTCTTGAAGTTTTTGAACCTTGAATTGTATCCGCATGAAAAGAATGTTGAAAAAACCATCTAATCATTTGAATCCTTGTTGTGGAGTCTATAAATTAGATGGCCTCTGGTTGAATCATAAGGACTTACTTCAATTTTTATTTCCCTAGTATACGTATAAAACTCTGTTGGATCCTTCCTGAAACATAACCTAGAATCAGATCTTTATTATCTAAATCAACCCGGAGCATGCCATTTTGAAATGGTTCAGTAATTAAACCTTCATGAATTCCTTCTTTTTTTTTTATTCCAGGTAAAACCCCTTAAAGTATCAACTAATGTCGGAGGAGTGATATTAGGCAACCCCTCTTTTTTTGTACAAATGGGAAGTCCGGATACAATTCGGATATCAGAAAGATTACCATATAAAACACAAAATTTCTCCGCCGATTCCTTCTCGTCGAGCCTCTCGGTCTGTCATTAGACCTCGAGAAGTAGAAAGGATTACAATCCCCATCCCACCTAAAATTCTCGGAATTTGTTGATAGTTAGAATAGATTCGTAGACCAGGGCGACTGATCCGTTTTAAATTTAAAATAGTTCTATATGGTTCTTTCCTATTTCGTCTATGTCGTAGGGTTAAAACCAAAAAATATTTGTTGTTTTCCCGATGTTTCCTTACGTTTTCGATAAAACCTTCTCGTAAAAGTATTTTAACAATGTTTTCGGTGATGTTAGTAGATGCTATCCGAACCGTTCCCTTTCTATTCATGTCAGCATTTCGTATAGAGGTTATTATATCAGCAATAGTGTCCCTACCCATGATAAACTAAAATTATTGTTGCCCCCGAATTTTGATATAATCAACATGTTCTTTTTCTTTATTTTCTTTCTATATATATTTATATATAGAAATATCTATATTATATTAATATAGGAATGAATAAAATTATTATATTGAATTAATAATATTATTATTTATTATATTAATATTATATATTAATAAGGGTATATGCGTGAGACATAATCTACTAATTAATCTATTTGATTTAAAGACTGACTATAACTATATTCAGGTCTCATCTTATAATACCTCAGGAGCTAATGAAACTATTTTAGTGAAATTTAACTGTCTCAATTCCCGAGGGATCGCACCAAAAATTCGAGTTCCTTTTGGATTTCCTTCTTGATCAATGACAACTGCGGCATTGTCGTCATAGCGTATTATCATCCCATTCTTACGTTTGAGTTCTTTACAAGTACGTACAATTACAGCTCTGATCACTTCGGATCTTTCTAGAGGCGTATTTGGTACTGCTTCCTTGATCACAGCAACAATAACGTCACCAATATGAGCATATCGGCGATTACTAGCTCCTATGATTCGGATACACATCAATTCTCGGGCCCCGCTGTTGTCTGCTACATTCAAATGGGTCTGAGGTTGAATCATATCATTTTTTAAAATCTGTTCTTTAAATGCAAAGGACGAAGTCGAAAAAAAAAAGAAATATTGTTTGGCAAAAAAAAATAAAACTGCAATTTTTTTATCTCTTTATCTCTAAGACTTCTTTCTTTTGTGATTCTACATTTCTATCCCGAAATAATGAATTGAGTTTTTATAGGCATTTTGGACGCCGCTATTGAAATAGCCCTTCTGGCTATATTTTCGGCTACTCCGCTCATTTCATAAAGTATTCTACCCGGTTTAACGACAGCTACCCAATATTCGGGAGATCCTTTCCCCGAACCCATACGTGTTTCCGTCGGTCTTAGCGTAACTGGTTTGTCTGGAAATATACGTACCCATATTTTTCCACCACGGCGTATATTTCGTGTCATTGCTCGTCGCCCTGCTTCGATTTGCCTAGATGTGATCCAAGTGGGTTCAAGTGCTTGCAGAGCATATCGGCCGAAACAAATACGATTACCTCGATAAGATATTCCTTTCAGTCTTCCTCTATGTTGTTTACGGAATCTGGTTCTTTTTGGGTTATAGTTGATGGTTGTTTCGAAATTCCATCTCTACTACAAAACTGGACGTGAGAGTTTCTTCGCATCCAGCTCCTCGCGAATGAAAGGACTAAAAAAGATTGTATTGTATTAAGATATACATGTAGTTTATGAATAATAGACTTAATCATGTGATTCTTTGAGATTTTATCTAAGCTATTTTAAATTTGTATATCTTTTTTGGAAATAGAATTTATTTTTGGAATTCTATTTATGGATAATGTAATGTCATTTTTGTTGGAGTTATAATGTTATAACGAATCGTTATTTTGTTTGCCTTTTTTATCGTATTGAATCGACCAAAATTGATCAATTCAATAAAATTAATTTTTCGCGGGCGAATATTTACTCTTTCAATATCTATTTCGGTGTTAGGGCTAGCCCATGACCTCTCAGAATCAGAATAAGAATAGATAAATCGGTTTCTGGTTTGTTCCGCCATCCCACCCAATGAATCATTAGGATTCATTTTCAATAGAATCTTATGCATTCATAGGTTCCGTCGTTCCCATCACTTCTTGATTAATGTTTAGGTCTGAATTCTACAATGGAGCCCCTAATGAAATTTGTTAATTTGTTCGTGAGTCAATCTTCTTAGTTTTTATTGGCTCAAGGCTCTTCATTTTTTTATAGTTCTATGAACAGATTTATATAATTATGCATAAATCTGTATTGATGCTTTATTACATTGCCCTTTAGGAGATGATCTCATAGACCTTACATAGCGGAATCATATATCATTGATATTTCTTTTTTTCTCTTTCTCTCATACTTCCATTTATCTGCATACTTTTCTATTTTGCTTCACAACTTATAATTAGATTTATTTTTGTTTTTTTTTTTTATGCAAAAAAAAATGCAGTTGCTACAATGATATGACCAATATATCATATCTTGACTGATTCTTTGGATCCAGATAATGCGAAGCAATGAGTTGGTTATTCGTGCTATAGCTATTAGTTCCTAATATAATTATAGGTCAGTTCATTTTTTTGAATTCTAATGCTAAAAAAAAACCAACGAGTCGCACACTAAGCATAGCAATTATATCAAAGGATTGATGGAATTTTTATTCAACCTTATAGAATTGTAGAATTTATCATTTTTTTTTTTGATTGAACATAAAAAAAAAAGAATGAAATAATTTGTCTTTTTTTTTTATCACGGGATAGAACGTAAAGACAAGTAAATTCTTTTTATTCGTCGTCTACGAATATCCAAATTTTTATTCCTAATACCCCATAGATAGTTCGAACTCTATAGCAACAATAATTAATTTTAGCCTCAATGGTTTGGAGAGGAACTCTACCTTCTCTGATCCATTCAACACGTGCAATTTCTTTTCCGTCAATACGCCCTGCAATTTGCACTTGAATTCCTTTTGTATTCGCCTGCTCGGTTAATTCAATAGCTTTTTTCATTGCTTTGCGAAACGAAACTCTATTCTTTAATTGTCCGGCTATGAATTCTGCAAGAATATTAGGGTGTCCATAAGGATTTGCAATTCGTATAATAGCAATGTTGAGTTTTCGGTTCACACAATTAAGTTCTTTTTGTACATTCCTCTGTAATTCTTCGATTCTTTGCGGCTTATCCTCAATTAATAATTTTGGGAATCCCATATATATTATGACCTGAATCAGATCGATTCTTTTTTGAATTTCGATACGCGCGATTCCCTCGACACCCGAGGATATTCTCATATTTTTTTTTACATAATTCTTGATAAAGTCTCGTATTTTTTTATCTTCTTGTAAACCCTCAGAATAGTTTTTTGGTTGTGCAAACCAAAGAGAATGATGACTTTGGGTTGTACCAAGGCGGAAACCAAGTGGATTTATTTTTTGTCCCATAAGCCTCCGCTCCCATATGTATCGTGTGATATGACATATTCTTCATATACGGTTGTATCTTCCAATACGATAGTTATATGACAAGTGGGTCTTTTTATCGGAGAACTCCGCCCTCGGGCTCG